TAATCAGTTAAAACTCATTAAAACACCTGCTATAAAAAATACCCAACCTAAAGAAAGTGGTAAAAGTATTTTTCACCCTAATCGCATCAATTGATCATATCTATATCTAGGAAAGGAAGATCTAACCCAAATAAACCCAAATAATAATAAAGTTGTTTTTATACCGAATCATATTGTAGATGGTATTCAATAAAAAATTGTCCAACTATAAAGTGGTAATCATCCCCCTAAAAAAAAAATTGTGGCTAAACTACACATTAAAATCATATTTGCATATTCACCTAAAAAAAATAGAGCAAAACCCATCGCAGAATATTCTACATTATAACCCGCAACTAATTCGGCTTCAGCCTCTGGTAAATCAAAAGGGGCTCTATTAGTTTCAGCTAATATAGAAATATAAAACATTAAAAATATAGGAAATAAAGGTAAAATAAATCATACAGATTGCTGTGCTAATACAATTTCACTTAAATTTAAAGAACCTACACATAATAATACATTAATTAAAATTAATCCAATAGAGACTTCGTAAGATACCATTTGAGCAGCAGAACGTAAAGCACCTAAAAAAGCATATTTTGAATTACTTGCTCAACCAGATGTTATAATCCCGTAAACCCCTAACGAAGATATTGCTAAAATATATAAAAAAAAATCATATTAGCAAATAAACGTATGGATAAAGTAATACTTTTACTATATAAGAAAGAAACTCTATAGTAACTAAAAGAGGCACTATAGCTAACGGAACTCCACGAGGTAAAAATAAAGCAAAAAATTTGAACCCATGAGTTTGTAATCCTATAATATTTATTCCTATGAAAATAGATAGAGCCAAACTAAATGTAAACACTATATGACTTGTGACAGTAAAACTATAAGGTACCATACCTATAAGATTGCTATATAATAGTACCAAATGTAATGTAAATACAAAAGGTAAATAATATTCCCCTTTTTTGCCTATATTATCTTCTACTATACTAGAAGTAACTTTATATAAAGATTCCTTAACAAGTTGTCAATTATTAGGTATTATAGTAGATTTAAAAAAACTTAAACTGGTTCAAAATAATATAAAAATAAAAGCTATTATTAAAAATAAAGAAGAATTTGTTAAAGAAAAGTTTAAACCCCCTATGTGTAAAGGTATTAATGCTACTATTTCAAATTGTTCTAGCGGGCTTGCAATAATATAAGACATTTTCTATTATTTTTATACAGGAGAAGAAGGATTTGAACCCCCAACCTGTGGTTTTGAAAACCAAAGCTCTACCATTAAGCTATTCTCCTCAAAAAAAATCATAATATGGAAGTAATAGGATTCGAACCTATAATATTATGTACGCAAAACATATGTTTTTCCTTTAAACTATACTCCCTATTAATTATCTCTTCTCTTTATTATATTAGTCCAATTGTTAGTGAAAAAGAGAAGTAATTAATATTATTGGAGAAAGAGAGAAGAAAGGAGGGGGGATCACTCCTATTGTAAACGGGTGTTTTAATGAGTTTTAACTGATTACCTTAAAATTTTTAAGATTAAAAAATGAAGTTAATTTTTTCAGAATATACTTTTATATTAGTTTTTCTATTGGCATCTATTTTATTATCATTTATTATATTTCTTTTATCTTATTTATTAACTCCCCAAAAAGCAGATCAAGAAAAAATAAGTGCATACGAATGTGGGTTTAATCCTTTTGATGATGCAAGGGCAACTTTTGATATTAGGTTTTATTTAGTGGCTATTTTGTTTCTAATATTTGATTTAGAAATTAGTTTTTTATTTCCTTGGTCGTTAGTTTTAAAAAATATAGGCATTTTTGGTTTTTGGAGCATGATTATTTTTTTAATAGTATTAACTCTAGGATTTGTCTATGAATGGTATAAAGGGGCTTTAGAGTGGGAATAAACTACATATTTTTAACTATAGAAATAATATCGAAAAATTACACGATCCCTTGTTGAATTCGAAAGTAATTTTATTTTCACTAAAACTACTATATCTGGGAATCTTAGTAAGTTAAAAATAAGTTTAATACATTATTATGTCTAAAAATAAAAAACTAATAATATTAAATATTATATTTACATGGAATAATATTTTATATACAGTAACAAATTTAAAAGGGGATGTTTTATTTTGATCTTCAGTAGGTTCTTATAAAATAAATAGTACTAAAAAAATTACGGCTACATCTATTTTTTTATCAATTAAAGGTTTAAAAACTTTCCTAAATAACAATCATTTTAATTACATTTTTTTAAAAGTTAAGGGCTTTAGTAAACATAAAAAATCAGTTTTAAAATATTTCAAACAATTTTATTCAGAAATTATTTTAATTCAAGAAAAGGTACATTTGCCACATAATGGATGTAAAGAATCTAAGGTAAGGCGCTTTTAAGTGGCGAGATAGTTCAATTGGTTAGAACGTTGGAATCATAATCCAAAAGTTATAGGTTCAAGTCCTATTCTCGTTAGAAAGGCTAGGTAACATAGTGGCTATGTAAAAGATTGCAAATCTTTTAAGATTGGTTCGATTCCGATTCTAGCCTTTTTAAAGAGGCTTAAATAATAAAACTAATAATAAACAATGAATGTAACTTTACAAAGTGCAAAAATGATAGGTGCAGGTTTAGCAACTATAGGTTTAACTGGAGTAGGTGCGGGAGTAGGAATTGTATTTGGTTCATTAGTAATGGCATATGCAAGAAATCCTTCTTTAAAGCAGCAATTATTTGGTTATACTATTCTAGGATTTGCTTTAACAGAAGCTGTAGCTTTATTTGCTTTAATGATGGCGTTTTTAATTTTATTTACTTAATAGATCTAAATAATTATAGGGTATAGCGTAATAAGGTAACGTGTTTGCTTTGGGTGTAAAAGATTACAGGTTCGAGTCCTGTTGCCCTAAAAAAGGATGAATGGCTGAGTGGCTTAAAGCACCAATTTTGAAAATTGGCATAAAATTTTTATCATAGGTTCGAATCCTATTTCATCTATCAACGTCTAGATAGCTCAGGGGTATAGAGCATGGGATTGAAGATCCTATAGTCATAGGTTCGAATCCTATTCTGGACAATTTTGAGTTAATAAATATGCATCAAAAAATAACTACATTAAATCGACCAATATCTCCTCATTTATCAATTTATAACCCTCAAATAACATCTTTATCCTCTATATGACATCGTATTTCAGGGGTTTTTATGGTTTTTATGGTAGTGAGCTTTAATATCTTATTTAAAATTACTTTTAACTCTACTTTTTATAGTATTACACACTGACGCAATTAGATACCCCATTTAAATCATGAGCACCTCGTACAAAATGATAACGTACCCCCGGAAGATCTTTTACACGCCCTCCACGTATCAAAACCACAGAGTGTTCTTGTAAAGAATGCCCTTCCCCTGGTATATAACCTATTATTATTTTATTATTTGTTAAAAACACTTTAGCCACTTTTCTTTCTGCAGAGTTAGGCTTTTTAGGATTTGTGCTATAAACTTTTAAACAAATACCTTTCCGTTGAGGAGACCCTTTTAATGCTAAGGATTTTTTTTTTGTTTGTTTATACTTTCTTGATTTTTTTAAAAGTTGTTGTATTGTTGGCATATTTGTCACTAGTTGTATTTTGAATGATAAGGCATATATAAAAATAGAATACTTCTATTAAAACTATATTTAAAATTAATATAGGGAGTTGTAAAAGTAGATCCGGCGGAAATAAAAAATATAAAAAACATAATAACCCATAAAAAACAAGTTTTTTATACTTTTTTAATATTATATAAAATGTTTTTAATTCTATTAAAAAATATAATTGCATATATAATCAAGATAAAAGTAAAACCATAAAAATAAAACAAAATTTTATACAGAATATTCATATAATATAATGTAATAAACTTAATTTAAACTTTATATATAATAAATCCCCAAAATAATTAATATCTCAGTTTGTTAAAAACTTTAAAACTGAAGGTAAACCATAAAAATAAAAAATTCATAAGGAAAAAAGACTTGTTTGTAACAAACTTTTAAATAATTGAATCCTATAAAACTCTTGATAAAGATATCAACTTGGTTTAAAAAAAGAAACCAAACTATAACAAAAGTAAATAGAAGAAAAAAAGAAAGCATTTTTAAAACAAATCGACCATATCAAATCAAATAAGTCCGTGATATTTATCAAAATTACTTGATCAAAGCCTAATTTTATAAAAAAGAAGCTTTCTATAAAAATAACTAATGATAAATGCTGGACTATTATATAACTACATAATAAGCAACATATTAACCAATAACAAATACGATAAAGCAATTCTGATGTATAAAGAGTTACTATATTATACAAACTACCGTAATTTATTTTTGAGTGTATTAGGACTTGAACCTAAGATCTTTAAATTAAAAGTTTATTGCTTTCACCTGCTAAGCTATACACTCTAATTATAGTCAGTGTTTGGAAAGACTCGAACTTTCAATCTTCAAATTCGTATTTTAACGCTTTATCCCAATTAAGCTACAAACACTAAATTGTAGGCAATAATGGATTCGAACCATTAACTTTTTCAATGTAAACGAAATACTCTACCCGTTGAGTTAATTACCCCTAATTATAAACCGTCTTCCCGAACAGGACTCGAACCTATACATTAATGGTTAACAGCCATACGCTCTACCTTTAAGCTACCGAGAAATTTTTTACGTTTTGAAGGATTCGAACCTTCATTATCCAAATTAGAAAGTTGGTGTTTTATCCATTAAACTAAAAACGCTTTAGAATTTGAAGAGAGTAGGATTCGAACCTACGAAAATTTATAATTAGTAGATTTACAGTCTACCGCTTTAAACCACTCAGCCATCTCTCCTTTAAGATAAATTTAATAAAACGTATAAGAAGAATGGGATTCGAACCCATGACATGCTGATTTTTTTACATGTGACGATTTAGCAAACCGTTGTTTTAAACCACTCAACCATCTTCTCTTTATTATATTAGTCCAATTGTTAGTGAAAAAGAGAAGTAATTAATATTATTGGAGAAAGAGAGAAGAAAGGAGGGGGGATCACTCCTATTGTAAACGTTTTTTTTTGTTGGAGTTGCTTTTTTGCAAAAGTAACCCCTATTACTTTT